ATAATCTCCTCTTCTAGCTAAACTATAAAAAAAGAACTCTGTCCTTTTTTTTTATTCTTTTTTTTCAATAAAAAGAAAATTTAATTTATAAATTAATTTACCTAATTTGGATATTTGTAAACAGAATAAAAAACCTATTCTATTTACAAATGTATTTTCCAAAATTTTTAATTTTCAATAATAATAATGAGACTTATTAGAATTAAGCTAGAATTTGAGACCAAGTTTTATGTCAATTTCAAAAAACCTCCGTTTTTCGCAAAACTCCTAAAAAAAAAAGTTTCCATTAAACTAAAAGAATAAGGGGAAGGAAGAAAGCGAATCGATGTACTAATTCCCCATCCTCAAATTAGTCCTTCCCAAGGATTGTTGTCTCAATGAATAATTGTAGGAGTTAAATCTTGATAGAATAAAAAAAAACTACGAAAAAAATCCAGAATTTTCTTATTTATAGGATTAAACAAAAGGATTCGCAAATAAAAGCGCTAATGCTACAACCAGGCCATAAATTGTTAAAGCTTCCATAAAAGCCAAACTAAGCAATAAAGTACCTCGTATTTTTCCTTCTGCCTCAGGTTGTCTCGCGATACCTTCGACAGCTTGACCCGCAGCTGTACCTTGACCAACTCCAGGTCCAATAGAAGCAAGCCCAACAGCCAACCCAGCAGCAATAACCGAAGCAGCAGAAATCAGTGGATTCATGATAAGTTCCTCACACCAAAATAAAGAAATAGTTAATGATACAATCATCCGATGACTTAGGACTTAATTAAGTCATCGCTAAGATTAATCCAGCCAAAAAAAGCCAAAAACTTAAATTGAAATAATATAATAATATTATTGAATCAAAGAATTACTTTGATATTAGTTCCTATCCACGGGATTTTTAAAAATTCATACTATATATATATATATATATATACGACTTTTTTATGCCATTTATTTTTTGTGAACCATTCTTTGAATTCTTCATTCTTTTTTTTATCACTTTTTTCAGCCAATTCACAGATAAAAAGGAAGAACTTATAATCGAATCCCTATCTAAATTGAAATTCACAAAAGTAGTGGGACAGATTATATAGATCTTTAAATCATATATACCTAGTCAATATCAAATATCACATATACAAGTGTTTCTTACATAACGTAAACTAACTATTATATAATTGGGCTAACCTAAAAACGAATAAAAAATAGTTAATGATGACCCTCCATAGATTCACCTATATAAGCCGCAGCTAAAGTGGCAAAAATGAGAGCTTGAATCCCGCTTGTAAATAATCCAAGAAACATCACAGGTATAGGAACCACTAAAGGTACTAAAGAAACAAGAACAACAACTACTAATTCATCGGCTAATATATTTCCGAAAAGTCGAAAACTAAGTGATAGGGGTTTTGTAAAATCTTCTAAGATGTTAATGGGTAAAAGAATTGGAGTTGGTTGAATGTATTTACTGAAATACCCTAATCCTTTTTTGCTAAGACCCGCATAAAAATAGGCTACTGATGTGAGTAAAGCTAAAGCAACCGTCGTATTTATATCATTCGTTGGTGCTGCTAACTCCCCTTGAGGTAACTGGATAATTTTCCACGGTAAAAGGGCTCCTGACCAGTTAGAAACAAAAATAAATAAAAACAGGGTTCCAATAAAGGGAACCCATGGACCATATTCTTCTCCAATCTGGGTTTGACTCACGTCTCGAATGAATTCAAGGACAAATTCAAAGAAATTTTGACCGTCAGTTGGAATGGTTTGGGGATTGCGAACCGCTATAACTGCGGAACCTAATAAGATAGCAATTACAACCCAAGAAGTAATAAGGACTTGGGCGTGGACTTGTAAACCCCCTATTTGCCAATAGAAATGTTGGCCTACTTCGACACCAGATATCTCATATAACCCTTCTTTTATTAGTGTGTTGATGGAACATGATAAAACATTCATATTGCCCTCTGACAGAAATAAGAACTTTAAATTATTTTGATTCAAAATCCCCTTTTTTACTTAATTTACTTTGAATTTTATATTTTAGTTTTGGATACCAACTAAACTAATCACACAATATCCCCAGTTTTTTATCTCTTTTTCTTTTGTATGATTCAGTATGTAGTAACCGATTTGATAAATCGAAATACAGGGAGCCCCTCCCTCAAAAAAATTTTTGATTTATTTATCTTATTATTAATCAAGAATTTTGTATATAGCTAGAACGACCCTCACAAATTGCGAATACTAATTTGTTAAGAATGAATCGAATTGAAGCTATAGCGTCATCATTTGCTGGAATAGAAATATCCGCGAGATCGGGATTACAATTTGTATCCATTAAAGAAATGGTTGGAATTCCCAAAGTGATACATTCTCTAAGAGCCGTATATTCTTCTTGCTGATCGACGATGATTACAATATCAGGCAATCCCGTCATATATTTAATCCCCCCTAGATATGTTTCCAAGCGAGATAATTGTCTCTTCAACACAGCTGCATCCCTTTTCGG